ATGCCCCCATCGTCTAGCGGTTCAGGACATCTCTCTTTCAAGGAGACAACGGGGATTCGACTTCCCCTGGGGGTAGGGTACTACAAAAGGAAGTTGATCCTAGATTCTCAATAAGCCTAAAATTGACTTTCTTCTTCCTGGGTCGATGCCCGAGCGGTTAATGGGGACGGACTGTAAATTCGTTGGCAATATGTCTACGCTGGTTCAAATCCAGCTCGGCCCAATAATTCGCTCATCCATTATGAGATGAAGATTTTTGTCCTCCCGAAAAGGCTAATACACGTAATAAAAGAATCCAATTTTCTGTTCTATTGTATACTTTATTTTTTTTTTGCTCTATTTATTTGTTTCGGGAAATTTGGATCAGAATAATGATCTCGATTCATATTATGATCTTTAAGTTTAAATCGTTAAAGTTTTAAAAGTCTAAAGATAAAAAGAAAACTTTTTTCTTTATTGAAAGATTTATTCTCAATCGATTTTGAAATAAGAAAATTTTACTAGCAATTCGTGCCATTCTCACTAAATAAAGTGCATATTCATGTGAAGATGAATATATAACTCGCGTCTCTGTTACAACACGAAAATTCTAACTAGAAATGTTTTGAGTCAAATCATAAAAAAAAGGATACTGTATATTTTAGTTCCCTGGGATTGTAGTTCAATTGGTTAGAGCACCGCCCTGTCAAGGCGGAAGCTGCGGGTTCGAGCCCCGTCAGTCCCGACGGATCCAATAATCAATAAATGTATCAATGCATCTTTCCATTTTTTGGAAAAGGACAACAATAGAATTTCACTTTCAATAAAAATTCTTCTGATGATTCTTAGGGCTTTTTTCTTTCCCTTTTCAAGTAATTAAAATTTTCATATTTGTTTGATGATAAATAAATCCAAAAAGAAAAGGGAAACTTGATTAGATGATTGATTGTAGAAGGAAGACGTCGGGTTAGGGAAAAAAAGAAGAAAACAGAATGATAAATAAGGGAAGGCTTGATTAGATAACAAATTCCATTTTTCTTTTTTTGGATTCAGTATGGATAAAAGATCTTCCTATGTTATACTATTCAATTCGCGACGGCGAATTGATATGATAGCTCAGATATTGTTATTCATGATATTAATCTGATTCAATATCATCAACAGGTAAAATTTTTATCATCTCTATGGGATTAAATCCCGAGTTAATGCGAAGTAAAAACGATGAGATTATGGAAGTAAATATTCTCGCATTTATTGCTACTGCACTGTTCATTCTAGTTCCTACGGCCTTTTTACTTATTATCTATGTAAAAACGGTTAGCCAAAATGATTAATTTAAATGAAACTTGATTTCTTAGTTCTTTGATTGAAAAATGGAAAGAAAAAAGGATTCCAATTCAGTTTCTTAACTGAAAGGAGCAGGTTAGAATCAGCAATATTCGATGAGATTTGATAGTATGGTAGAAAGATTCATATGAATCTTTCTACCATACTATCGATTCGATTAGTATTTTTTTTTTCGTCTAGTAAGTTGTACTATAACCATAATAACTGTAATAAAGATACAAGCTTAATGTAATATCGATCAATCCACAACAGGTATCTTCGTATATGTTATGGACAGAGCGGCCCCAATTCTCTTTTTTTGCTACATCTATTTGATCAATTTGGATTGATTCTGATCAATCCGAAATAGAAATAACCCAAAGGCAACTTTTACGTTTATTTTACAGCTCGAGTTCTTCTATTTCGGATTCTTTCAAATAGAAATACCACTACCTGCCGAAAGAATAAAAGAAAGAATGGTATATATTAAGAAAAAACCAAATTAGTAATCCTTTTTTATTATTGCCAACCCAAAAAGTAAAGTAATTGAATTGATTGACTGCTGCATCGATGCTCGAAAGAGTTCGATGGTATAGAAATTTCTTTGAGTTTTGAAATGAAATAGTAAAACTGATCTGTTTTTAACACTTAAAACTAGGAATCGATAAAGCCCCAAAAAGTCCATTTTCTAAAAAAATAAAACAAGTGGTAAGTGCCTAATATGCAACTCTTCCGAGTCAAGATCTTATTATGTGTATATCTTGTTGAACAAGCACTATGTCTCTGTTCTTTTCTCTAGAAAGTACGTAGTGGCGTAATATTATACTAATATGAGAACGTCTTTCTTTTAGATTTTGAGAAATAGGAAAACAAAAGGGGTCTGTTGTTCCTCATTATCTTTTATAGAATTTATCTAAGTGGATTTTTCTGCAATTTCAAGGACTCTTATTAAAATCCAATTAGATCAATTTCCTAGCATCTATATCTCCTTTCGAAATATAAACATGGGAATTCTTGAAATATCTTTTTCTTTTTTATTGACATTATTCTATTTAAAAAACCTTTGCGAAACGATCGATAAAACAAATGAGTTTTATTCATCAAAAAAAATGAAGTAGTCTTTCTAGAGTCCACTTCTTCCCCATACTACAAGTGAAAGAGAAAATGTAAAGACTACCATTAAAGCAGCCCAAGCGAGACTTACAATATCCATGTGAATTATGTCCCCTATTTCTAGGAATATGAAGGAATTATTCCATTATTGTTTACTAATAATAGTGAAATCCATGGTACAGAGTCAAAAAATTTTGGACTATTAATTTTTTGAGTTTGTATACAAACTATATTCCGCTTTTCTTTACTAATTAGTTAGATATTCCCTACCGCTGAATTCAAAGCCCAGTAAGTAATCACTCCAATAGGGATGGAGAGGTTTCGATAGTCCTTCCACTACTTACTAAAAGTAAAATCTTTCCTTGAATCCTAGACACAAAGATTTACCGAACTTTCACTTTTGAGAACCGACAGATACTTAGAATAAAATACGCGTTAAAAGACCTCTTCTTCTCCTTACCTTCGTACGCCGAGGAAGTTATCGGTTATAGCAGTCAATAAGGGGTTTCGAGTCTTTTGTTAATTAGAATCAGGCGACACCCGGATTTGAACTGGGGAACAAGGATTTGCAGTCCTCCGCCTTACCACTCGGCCATGCCGCCAAAACGATACAAAATAGACTAGACGAAAATATTACCTTTTTGGGATGGATTGCTGAACTTGTTCTTTAAATAGAGACTTTTAGTCAAAATTGAAATTCATGATAAAGACGATCAATTGGAACCATTAACTATTGACTTAACTGCGGTTTCATCAACGATTCGTATATTTTGATTTGAAATTATGTTTACCTAATGACATAAGAAAATCCAAAGGATAACTAATAAGTATTGCATCTTTTCAATAAAAAATCAAAAAATATTTATTTCCATTTTTCTTTTTCTCAATTTCAATTATAACAAGAATTATGAGTATATGTAAACCCCGTAACCAGAAAAAAATTACACAGACGACAGTCAAGTATCTTATATATAATATATAAATATCTGGACGTGTTTAAATTGACTATTTAATTGATTTAATCTACTAAACATAATTCCCTTTACAATAAGATTTTAGGAATTATCCAAAATAGTACTAAATAGGTAAAAATAATAGGTAAAAATATCTCGTTTCTCCGCAAATCCTTTTTGTAACGATACAAAGGGGCCAAAAAGATTGGTTAAATAAATTAACTCTTTATTGTTTCTGATTATTATGTCTTTCTCTCGGTGAAGGCCTGTATCTATTTCGTTTTTGGTATCCAATCGGGTTGGAATACGTAATATCATAAGAATGGTAGAAATTGAACTGATATTCTATACTAAACTCAAATTTATAAATCGAATTTAAGTATTAAGTAGCAGAATTCTTTTTATTAAGAATGTTTTATCAATTCCTTTCCTTTTGTATCTATTGCATTTTTAAATTTGAGTAAAAACTTTTATTTATTCCCCCCTTCATACGTATTTTATACATTCCATATATGCTCATATATTCATATAGGGAGTTTTTGTGTCAAATTTTATGTGATTTAGTAAACAGAATATAAATTCCATCAGAGCTAGAGCGATCTATATGATTCAACAAAGAATGAGCCAAAAATGGAATTTTTCAATAAACGGGGAATTGAGTGGAAATGCTACGGGATGGAAATGAGGGAATGTCTACAATTCCTGGGTTTAATCAGATACAATTTGAAGGCTTTTGGAGGTTCATTGATCAGGGCTTAACAGAAGAACTTTCTAAGTTTCCAAAAATGGAAGATACAGACCAAGAAATTGAATTTCAATTATTTGTGGAAACATATCAATTGGCAGAACCCTTGATAAAGGAAAAAGATGCTGTGTATGAATCACTCACATATTCTTCTGAATTATATGTGTCCGCGGGATTAATTTGGAAAACCAGTAGGGAGATGCAAGAACAAACAATTTTGATTGGAAATATTCCGTTAATGAATTCCCTGGGAACTTTTATAGTAAATGGAATATACAGAATTGTGATCAATCAAATATTGCAAAGCCCGGGTATTTATTACCGATCCGAATTGGACCATAACGGAATTTCGGTCTATACCGGCACCATAATATCAGATTGGGGAGGAAGATCAGAATTAGAGATCGATAGAAAAGCAAGGATATGGGCTCGGGTGAGTAGGAAACAGAAAATATCTATTTTAGTTCTATCATCAGCTATGGGTTCGAATCTAAGAGAAATTCTGGATAATGTTTGCTACCCGGAAATTTTCTTGTCTTTCCTGAATGATAAGGAGAAAAAAAAAATAGGGTCAAAAGAAAATGCCATTTTGGAGTTTTATCAACAATTTGCTTGTGTGGGTGGGGATCCGGTATTTTCGGAATCTTTATGTAAGGACTTACAAAAAAAATTCTTTCAACAAAGATGCGAATTAGGAAGGATTGGTCGACGAAATATAAACCGGCGACTGAACCTTGATATACCCGAAAACAATACGTTTTTGTTACCACGGGATATATTGGCAGCTGCGGATCATTTGATTGGAATGAAATTTGGAATGGGTACACTTGATGATATGAATCATTTGAAACATAAACGTATTCGGTCTGTCGCAGATCTCTTAC